GCAGAACATTTACTGGATGAACGGAGGTTCTCCATGAAAGTTCAATTACATCGGCTTAGGAGTTCTCCTTCTCGAAAGCGAGATCATCATAGGCTGCTCTCGAATGCCCTGCAAGGCCCCTCCCTTATGTTTAGAGTTTAGGGCGAGCCTCACTAACTCAACCTCCTCTCCCGTTGGTCGAGCTCATTCTGAACCTCTGCCTTTGACTCGCTTCGTTCTGGAACCTAACATCCTGAGAACTTCTTTTATCCCTGTTTTAGTCGCATCGCTTTCCTGAACTGTTGAGATGTCCGCTAACTATTGTTTAGTCGGTGAGAACACCTGCGTAACTGTAATGGAACTTCACTGAACCTGAAACCTACAAGGCCTAAGCGCTAAAGCTATGCCCTTTTCTATACCTTTTAAGGGTCCCTTACTTCCTCTAGTGGGTCTTCACCTGAAACATGAACAGAAGTAGATTGACTTGCCCTTTGATCATCCTTTTAAGACGACGCCTTGAAGTCAAGATCTTAAAGAACCTGCTTCAACAGCTGTGCTTTCCTCAACAAACTACTTTGTAGCGGTAACTTCTTTGTAGTCTGACTCTTTCTTCGCTCCTACTTCCTTTCCTGGACTAATTACTACCCGGGTTAAGAAAACCTTATTGTTGAAATTGGGTCCTATAAACTATAGGGGCAAGACGACGTCAACTAACGTATTTCAAAATAGGTGAAGCTCATCCCGATCCTGCTTATGTCTTCCTTGGAAGGGCTAATGACTTACTTTGTAACGTAACTTCCTTCTTTGTAAGCAAAGTAAGATGAGGAGCTGGCTTTCGACCTAGCCCTTATTGTTGAAAGGTCCTATCCTGCTGCCGAACCCTTGATCAGATAAATAACCGCTAACTAAGGAAATGGATCCTTCGACTATTTCCGAAGGCTATTCCAATCGACGAATCTTCTGATGCTGATGTGAAATAAAGCCCCAACCTTTCTAACCGCTGCCCGGCGCTGCTAATTCATAAGCCCGCTTCGAACTAATCTGCTTCGTCTACGTCGTTGCAACTGCTTTGCCTTTCCACTACTGCTGGTCCATCCTATACCGAAAATTCAAAGTGAAAAGACCAGTTAAATGCTATAGTTGGGGAGAAAAAAAGCCTTAAGGTCAAATAAAATGAGTTTGAAGTCCTTATTTTGCGCTTTCCGATCGCATCTTCCTGACGCTTGTGCTTAGTCTAACCCTTTAGGCTTTTTAGGAGCAGGACTTGTTCAAAAGCCCGGAACCAGCTTTGGGGTCCTCTCCTGCACTGACTCCTGAAACCATCACATCTGTTGCCTTCCTTGGGCTTCTAGTTGCCTCTCCGTGTGCTTCTAGCTTCCATCTCACTTCGTAACCCTACTCGTATGCTTGGCTTTCAGAGTAACTCCTCAACCACTTCACTTACTTTATTGCCCTCAACCCTTTCTCGTACCTCTATTTCATATTGAAACAGAATGGTTTCATGTTCTTTCATCGATTGGTTATTCTTCTCCCTTTGTCTCTCTTTTTCCAATTTTGGTCTCGATTAGTTTACAAGATTGAATGGCCACTGAATTCCATCCAGCCTCGATTCGATTGTTTTCCAAGAATGTTGAGCCGGGTATGTAAGCCATGTATCTGGGAAGAACTAAAATGAAAAGTGAAAGGAGGGGCTTTCGGTTCTTTGCACCCTCTTTTTTTGGCTTACTTTTCACCACGCGGGGCGGCTATCCGCATGTGTCCTAAAGTGACGTCCATTTTTTTGTAATGAGTATACTAGAGAGAAAGGGTTTGGAATTCGACCTCCCCTTATACGCTCTTAAAAGAGGTCATGGCATTCCGAAAAGGGATGAAGACCGTAACCTTAGTAACTCAGTGGTCTAGACGGAGGAAATGAAAGCATCGTCATCCCTCTCCTTTACAGTCGAGCTACCTTCGTCCCTCAGAAATGAAATGAGGAAGTCACAATCAATCCAAAGCAAATCGACGAGTCTCACTTCCGATACTCAACTCATTAGTGGAAAGAGCAGGTCAATCTGCTGCTCTATCGTTGCTCTTCTTCTTTCAAGTTAGCAGGGCAGCTACTTCCTTTCAACTATGGGGCATCTAAGCTCAATTCTTTCTATTTGTTGTAGATGAGCGCATGTCAGTCTGCTTAAAAAGCATCCTCTGTAAAGGTCAATTGGGGAGTTTAGGTATGGCAAAGGAATAAGAAATATAAAAAAGAATGGCATAATCATTGTGGCAACGTTCATAGAGCACCTGAAAATAAGTCTTGTTCCACATTCTATTGTCCGGATTCTTTTTATCCTAATCCGACCTAGTTACATTATCGTATATAAATACGACTTCTTTCTCTTAGTCTACTTCTTACCGAAATTTCCTTGGTCTTCTATGATAATGATAGGATCAACTTGAGTTAGTTTATTTATTAAAGGGAAGAGTTTGAGAGAATGCCTAGACAACTCTAAAATAGGAACTTGATCTGGAAGTCATTTAGATTCTTTCCAATCTGAATACAATTCATCCATATTCTATTTAGGAATCCCTGCCCTCCCATAGATAAGAGATAAGGTGGGAGATCTGGCTACCTTAGCATTCATTCGACTTTTCTATCCATCCCGCAAGTGGGAGTGGGGCGTGGGATGGCTGCCCGATCTATCAACTCCTGTAAAGGGAAAGAAAAAAGGATAGAATCCCCGAAGTTTTCCCTTTAGCTTGGAAGCTAGATCGATTTCTCAATCATTCTCTTTCCAATCATAATCATTAGCTGAAAAAAGAACCGGTTTTGAGTCGCTTCCCGGTCCAGGGCAACTGCTTCCATACTACCAACTACAAAAATAAATCTAATCTGGTTTGTGAGCTTCGCTATTAGACAGAAAGGGAAAGACGAATACCAAACTCAAAGAGAAGACTCTTCTATATTTTATCAATGCTAGCAGATTGGACTCTTTTCAAGAATGCGTAGTCTTTTAGGACTACGGGACATAGGTGTGCCTACATGGAACTTGGTTAGAATGCGACAGAACGAGCCCTCTTTGAAGCCAAGACATTATGATCGATCGCCACCCTATGAGAGACTCCCAGTTTAGCAAGGAAAAGGATATTCAAACTTCTACCAACTACCACTAAAGGATCCTGAATGGACCTATAAAATGAAAGATTTGAGTCTCGTTGTACGACAAGAACTTCTTTTTCTCCCTCGAAGACATCGAAAGAGGCAAAGCGAGACCAAAAAGGGCCTACAACTGCAAGACCATTCGCCCAGCAAAAGGAGGATCGGAAATTTGTTAGAATCTCTACTCTCGTGCTCTAAACCTACAGTCAACTAGCTACTTGTGGTAGTTTTTTATCCTGAAATAAGCCTTCCTTAGTTATTAAACCCCAAAGAAGAGGAAAACATCCCGGACCAGTTCTTCGATTTAATGAAATTCTTTGCCAGTGTCACACAACACAGGTCGATCAAAACAGAATTGTTCATAAAGGGTATAAGATAAGATTCAGTCTCATATATGTTTATTACATTCTTCCTGGGAAGGGTTTACTTACTATTAGATTTTCCGTTTTCGGAAAACGAATTTATCCTTTCTCCTGCAACTCTCGAACTAGAGGAAGGTACTAGAGTCACGCTCGTTATAGTGATCTTTATCAGTCCCAAGTGCTAGCTAATCCAGCTTGGCCTTTTTTCTGAGAAATCTGATAAATAAGTAGAGGTACTCCTTGTAAGAGTACCTGCTACCTGCTATAGTAGTCAGTCCACAGGTCTACCTTTTGCGTCCCTGGTGAGGTTGGTTCATCGGCCGAGTTAATCCCAGTTTACTATCGCCTACCAGGACGGACTTGCTTTACACATACCTTATTACCTGCTACCGGAAACCGAAGCACCTATGCTTGCTGCCTTAACTCAACCTACGGAAAGATCCTATCTATTACAACACAAGTCTAGTTATAAAGAAAAGGGAAGAGAACTGATTGCCGTCTATGATACAGGTATGAATTAGCTACTCAATAAAGATAAAGGATAAAGGAAAGTACATCATAAGTCCAATACGACAGGTTATTAAAGGGAGAATCCTTTTTTCTTTCTTGCGATGTAGGCAAGGGTGAATGGGAACTGATTGCAGAAAGTCCCGGTTTTTATTGAGCAGGCGGTCAAGCCGAAGCTTCGAAAGCGTGAAGCCGTGGAGAAAAAGAAATTCTAGTGACCTTCTTTTTTATCGACTTGCCTTAAGGTGGTCAAGATACGGGCACATAGCCAACTTGAAAAGAAGGTTTCTGAACCGTGATGAAATCCGTTTCGTTGCTCACTAGAACCGGTTCTATTCGAATTTCGTTCCAGAGCGGGGGAAGAACGGGAGAAAGCCAGTGGAGTGGGATTGCAGTAGAGGTCCTTTCTTTCTTTTCCTGTTTACGAAAAAGGGGAAGACGACGGTGCGATTTCATCTGTTGGAGGCGTAACTGCAGCAGTTAGCTCTACTCTAAAGGTCGTTATTTTCCCCTCGGGTGAGAATCGATAGCTGTTGGAATAGTAATAGTAGTAGCGGTGTGACTTTCTTCTTTCAAAGACTGCTTGACTTGCTTTCCTTGGCTAAAAGGTAGTGAGTGCAGAGAAGTTGGAATATAGTCAGTGTGCCACGAGTGACTCCTTGTGCACTGTCGATCAGGGTTTGCTTACCAAACCATACTGGCTTATCACCTTAGTAGTCCTGTGCATAGTCAGTACGATTTCTAACCTGAAGGACTATTCCCTTCATAATATATCCCCCCGGGCTTTTTACTTCATTTTGTGCACCTGGCCTGGCAGCCTCTACAACTACAAGATCATACAAAGCTGGGTAATGCAACTGAGTTGCGGACTCAATAGCATCCTCAAACCTTTCTACTAAAGGTTTTTCCTACCTGCAGGTTGGGAGAGTGTAACACTAAGTCAATTTGACTTTCGAACTTTCTACGTCTAAAGACGGTCAAGCACCAAGAGGAATCTCAATACATGCAAAAACGGAATCTTTGTCTTCTCATTCTCATCTCTAGCTAGAAGCTAAGCGGACTTCTCGTCTGGCATGCTGCAGGCAGCTCTTTGAGTGCTAATCCAATTATATAGAGAACTCGGAAGAAATGAGGTCGTATAACTAAATATCTAAAGGCTAAAGGAAGCGGCTCTCTTGCTTTCTTAACTATAAAGCCTTGAACTTCAGCCTACTCTTCAACCTTTCTGGGCTACCTTAGCTTTTATGATGCTGGAGGTGAAATGAGAGACTTTCTTCTTTCAAACTTAATTTCCTGCCTTAGATGAGGAGGGTAAGACTTAGATGAGGAATGGTATTGGGCTAGAAAGGCTCTAACTGCTAAATCGAAGGCCTTTTTACGGCTTATCAAAGGAGGCTTCAAAACTCAACTCAGGATATACTGATGAAGCTGGGGCTTGAACACCAATACAATAACTTCAATCCGGCTTCTCTTCTAGGCTTACGCAGGCTACAGGCCTAACTGCACGAAGAAAAGCAAGAAAGACGTCTGTCTTAATGCGTTCGTGCCTTCCCACGTAAGTCACTACGAAATCAGACAGATCAGAGGAAGTCCTTTTCCACTTTCCACTATCTTCAGTGCTCCGTGGGAAGTGACTAACGAATCTGATCCTTTATCCGCGAACTGATCAATATTCTCTTCTTCCCCAGTTACTTACTCCCCGCTAGAAGAAATGACATCTAATAGAGCAGAGAGAAAGAAAGTGGGCAAGGCAGTAACTGAAAGAGAAAGAAGTGAGCAAGGATAAGCACTCAAACTCCCAAAGAAGGCAGGGGGCCTAAAGCAATTTCATCTAATCCTTCACAGGAAATGCTGTAGAATTGAAGAAGATCTTTTATCCCTGAGAAAGTTGCAGCAGCCTCAATCTCTTAAGAAAAGGGTGTTGATTCCTCAGTCCGCTGTCTGCCGATTTCTGGGTGCAGTTCAAGGCTAAATCCTAATTCATGTCTTTAGCAGTTACACGCTCTTCCTCAAAGACTTGGGGACGCAAGGACCTTATCCCTAAGATGATCTTCAAACCAAAAGCAAGGTAATTGATTCCAATCCCCTATCTTTATCCTTCAGTCTGTGACTAATGCCTTGAATCCGCTACTGAGGACGAAGAGCAGGAGGTTAGTAAAAATAAGAGAAGTCGGAGCGGACTCTGATCTAGTCCCGGAAGAAAGAAAGATATTGGTCGGTATTTGTATTGGAGTCAGTATCGACGTATGGGCCGGGCCTACAGCCTTTGTTTGATTCTATTCAAATGTCCTGATCAGGGTGACTATCGAAGATGATTGAGATTGGCTTCCTCTCTTTGGTTGAAAAGCAAGGCGGAAAGCAACTAAGACGGATGACGGCGAAAGCCATTTCATCTTCTGTGCCCTTGTCATCCGTTCCTGATCCTCTTTAATCACTTCCAATACCCATTCATTGGTCACTGTAGAAGAGAGATATGAAGTCTTTCTTAGTGTTGCAGTTAGTATAGTATATGTTATTTACCATACAGCGTGAGATTACGTCTTTATCTTGTCTTACGCAGTTGGAGATTCCTAGAGATGGAGGGGAATTAGTGTTAACAAGGAAAGCTAGAAGTTCATCTTCAAAGGGAAGAAAGGCATGCCACTCACTTTATCGGCTTAGGCCTGACTGAGGAAGTTAGAATAGATTTTTCCGAAGACTGAGATTTGTGCATTATTCCCGTACGGAACATCTCTTGAGAGAGATATTGCATTCCCTTACTTTGCAGAGAATCCTATTGGTATAGAGTTAGACGGGAGACTCTCCGGCGGAGAAGGCTGAGCAGCAAGCCTGTCTTATCACTCTATACATGCTCTTACTGAAGCAAGAAAGCTAGGCCTTTCAGTCTAAAGAAAGGGATGAAAGTTATCTTCTGTCTCTTTTGAGAGAATCCCTTGTTGCTGTTGAAGAGATAATTATAGCTGCTAAGATCTCCTAACGGATCTCCTCTGCACCGGGAGGAAGTCGAGGATTGAGCATCAAGCTAGTCAAGTAGTAAGCAAGTAGGGGATTCGTGGAAGACTTTAGATATTTTGATTTGAGTGCATTAGAGTCCTGTGAAGTCTAAAGCAAGGTCCGTGTCGGGTTAACTAGTTAGAGGGAATCACTTTCCGCTTCAGATATGGTAGCAAGGAAAGCAACAAGTATGATTGGCTTTGTGACCGCTCACTTCACGACTCTATAAAACAGAGTTAAGAGATCTAGAGAAAAGAATGCGCAGAAGGTAGCAAGTAAGAAGACTAGGGTTAGACGAGATCTAGTTAGGAAAGGCGGAAGTCAGTCTTTCTCTTTAGTAGTTAGAAGGCCCACTCTTCTTCCTCATTAGCCGCGAAGAGGTCAATTTGATCCTTCCTATATTCGCATGCCAGAAGGTTAGGATAGCTGGAAAGAAGTCCCTTACTCTCTAGTTTCCACCATTGGCAGGTAGGCCAGGGACTAACTTCAAGCTAGTCAAAAGGTTGACGCAAAGGCAGTACT